CGTACGTAAATGTAACTCGTTGTTCAAACAACTACTCAGAGTTCCTAGAGCCCCTTGTAAGGCTTGTTGGAAAACCCGTTGTCGGACTTGATTAATCGCCCTTTGTTGTTCAAAATGAATAGTTTCGTTTTTGTAATTTTCTAGTTGTTTCAAAGTCTTAGAAGTGGAATTTATAAAATTAAATTTTTCTCGTTCTATCTCAGAGTATCCATTGACTCGAAACTGATCTGCCTCCATTTCCACTTTTCGTAAGCGAGTCCGGGCCTTTTCGAGCTGTTCAATGGCTCCCCCGCGCAGTTCTTCTGAATTTCGAATAGTATTCAAGATCCTCTGTTTTCGATTATCTAATAAATCACTTAATGAAAGTAGATTCTCTTTCCATTCATTTAAAAACTTCCATGATCCCTTCCCGAACCAAACATGAATCTTTCGATTCATTTGGCTCTCACGCTCAATTACTTATGATAAATTCCCATATCTTTTTTTGAATGTAATGAGCCTATCCTCTATTCTCTCTTCATATTTCAAAATAAAAATATCAAAACCAATCACTAATCCAAAACCAAAAAAGTCGGAGGACTCTTCTGACCAAACAAAAATATGTAATTGTCAGCAAAGTTGTTTCTTTTTTTTTTTCAAATCCAAAAATCCAAAAAAGGTTTTCTTCCTTTATACACAATACATAGGTCGTCGATTCAGCATTGGATAAAAGGGGGGATTTAATCCCAATTTTTAGAATAAGCGGTTCAAATCATTTTATCCATATGAGTGTTCTATATCGATAAATTATTCATTTAGAAAGCATCTCTATATTACTAGTCATATAGTGGTAGAAAGAGTACCATGCTGCGTCTGGACTTCAAACGATTTAGCTTTAACCATAGTTAATGGTCCCACATTTTTGGTTGATAGAGAATCAAAGTGGATTTACCAACGAATCACGAAATGCTATGGTTCTTCCATATGATTTCTTTATTCAGAAGTCATTCGTGAGATCATGTACCTCTCTTTCCTAGTTATAACATAAAAAGTACAGCTGGTTGGATCCAGCCTATTCTTGAAATAAACAACTCGCACACACTCCCTTTCCAAAAAAAACCAATACCCCAAGCACTACACTTAGATTTATTAGATTTGTTGCTAAAATATCGGTATTAAACCCGAAACTCCCGGCGGACGGCCAGTGGCCCAAAGAAACGAAAGAATCGGTTACATTTTTCATATGATCTCCTCTTATAGATAGACTAAAAAAAAGAACAGAGTTCTTTTTGTATCGCCCTGCCCCCCTTTTTTTTTATATATAAATTTTACTATTTCTAAATCGAGTCAAAAAAGATTCGATTTAGAAATGGCGAATTACCCCCTTTATTGAAACCCTTCCTAAAAAACTAAAAAAGGGGGGTTCCTTGGACTACGAACGGGAAGGATGAAAGCGAGTGGGTATGCTAATTCCTCATCGGCAAATCAGCCCTTCCCGTGGGTTATTTTCTCAACGAATAAGTAATTTTAGGAATGAAATCTTGATATAATTCGAAAAAGCAAATGACAGGTTCAAGGCAATAAAATATGCAAAAATTTTATTTTTCTTATTTTTAAGATTAAACAAAAGGATTCGCAAATAAAAGTGCTAATGCTACAACCAGGCCATAAATTGTTAAAGCTTCCATAAAAGCTAGACTAAGCAATAAAGTACCTCGTATTTTTCCCTCCGCCTCGGGCTGTCTCGCTATACCTTCTACAGCTTGACCCGCAGCAGTACCTTGACCAACTCCAGGTCCAATAGAAGCAAGCCCTACAGCCAATCCAGCAGCAATAACGGAAGCGGCAGAAATCAGTGGATTCATGATAAATTCCTCATACAAAAAAAAGAAATGGTTAATGATACAGTCAGCCGATGAATTCTAACTTAATTATTACATTATTACATCGCTACAATTCATCCAGTCGAAGTCACTACAAACTTCAAATTGAAGTAATAATCTTATTCAAGGATCAAAACTGCTTTACTTCGATATCTCTTTTTTAGTTCCTATCGACAAAGTCTTTGCGAATCTGTACGACTTTCGTCCGTCCATTTCTTTGTTCCGAACCATTCTTTGAATTCTTTGATCTTTTTCTTGATTTCATCCGTTTATTCATTCAACTCACAGTCCCAGAGGATACGGAAGGACTTATATTGATTGTAATACACATCGAAATTTCTAGTTTCTAGTAAGTAGTAGGGCAAATTGAATATATCTGTAGTTCATATATAACTAGTCAATATCTAATATCACATATACATGTCTTTTTTCCATAACGTAAACCTACTCTTCATTCATCTTAGATTCAATCGGATTCGAGAATCATTCGTCGAAAAACAAGTTGACTTATATCATAGCGGATATTTTTACATATAATATACCTAGCACAACCTTCCTCTCCGATCCGAATCACTCTATTTTTTCTGAATCCCTTTTTTTGTAAATTCTTCTTTCCCTTCCCCTTTACTTTATCATTA